AGGATGATATTACTAAGAGGGTGCTGCAGTGCTTTACCTCTGGTGAGATCCCTGATCATTTAAATGAGACTTTAATTACATTACCTTGGTGCCTACCCTGCCCTCAATCTATGGTGCAGCTCAGACCTATCAGTTCTTTCAGAACCTTATATATAAGGTCATCTCTAAAATCATTGTAAGCAGACTGAGGCCTCTTATGAGTCAATTGGTGAGTCCCAACCAGGTCAGTTTTGTCCCTGGTAGACAAATCACTGACAACATCTTCATTGCTCAAGAGGTTCTACACAGATACAGAAGATCAAAAGGAAAGATGGGCTACATTGCTTGGAAAGTTGACCTCTCTAAAGCCTATGGGCACCGCTAGATCGCGTAGCAAGTAAGAAAGCCATAACAGTTCAGAGGTAGTAAGGGCGAGTGCCTTGTACTCTGCTTCGGCACTAGACCTGGAAAGAGTCGGTTGCTTTTTGGAAACCCCAGTCAGTAGGTTTTTCCGAGAAATACGCAGAAGCCAGTAGTGGACCGTCCGCTATCGGGGCAGCCAGCCCAGTCGGCATCAGAGAATGCAAAGAAGGTGGTTAACGGTCCGTTAGGCCAAGGGCCAAGAGAATCCTTCTGATACCGTAAGATGCGTTTTACAGCCTGGAGATCCACGGTGGTGAGAGCGCGCATGAACTGACAAACTTGATTGACGGCATAGCAAATGTAAGGTCTGGTGAGAGTGAGGTACTGAAGGGCGCCAACAATACTACGATATTCTGTTGCATCAGAGAGAGGAGCACCATCGTATGCAGAGAGCTTTGAGCGGGTGTGGGACACGGCTTGGAGTCTTGCATATGAGTGCGAGTAAGCAGATCCAAGGTGTATTTAGTCTGAGTCAAGACTAGAGCAGTCGATGTACTGTACGTTTGGCTTCGATTCCCAAGAAGAAATGAAGATCACCAAGATCTTTCATGGCGAAGTGCGTACCGAATGAAAGGCGCCAAAGGCGTTCTGAAAGAAAGGAGACTGAGGCAGGACTACCGTCCTGAGAAGGATCCTGCTGCGAACTGCTCTGTGGCTGGACAGGAGAGAGGTCAACAGCGGCAAGGATAGGAGACTGACCCATATACGTGCGAGGTTCTGAAAGAAAGAAAACTCGATCGGCGACTAGAGACGAGCAAGGGCCAGGGACGCACTCGACGAGCAGACGAGGGACGAGTGGTAGGAGCCGACAAATAAAATAGTAGTGCCGGTTCAGTGAAGTCAAGTCTTTACGTCTATAGGGGCTCCCTGACGATCCCGAACCTTTCAAAAGTGAGGGGTATGTGTTGTTTCTTGGCACTCTCTTTCTTTGTTATGCCAACCTAAAAAGAGATAGGGATACGGGGCTTGACTTGAAAAACAAACAACTGGCACTGCCCAGGCAGATAGGGCACTTTTTGCCCCGCTTAGCTTAAGTACAGGATACTAAAAAAGACCTCCCGAACGATTGAGAAAAGTCAACTCTTAAGACGAAGGCGAAAAAAAACCGGTTTATTTAGGCTTCAAACTACTGGTCATTAAGACTACTATGAAAGAAAAGTAAGGAAGTCCTTTTCTTGACTTGGCCTGCGTGCATTATACCTACGCCCTTTTTTTTTAAAGAACTTTATTTCAATTTCAACAAAGCAAAGAAATGAAAGCATAACTCTTTGCTTTCTTTCAGAACCTCTTACTCTTTTAGCCTGCCTTGTGTAGGTCTCCCGGGTGTCTACGGCAGATCCGATCAGTCTCGTGATGAAGAGAAAGATTTTCCGATCTTCCACTAAGAAATAAGAAAGGTATCGTCACGACAACTAAATTTGCCCGGTAAACTACTCCGGGGCTCCCCATGGTTTAGTAAAGGGGAGGGGAGATTTTTTCTTCATCCGGGGTGAACTAAAAAGTGTAAGGCTGATTAGTGAGGTCTTAAAAACTTCATACAATGAATGATCGGCAATTCCATTTGTGCTTTCAGCAAGTAGGCGACGCGAATCTATGGTTTCTATCAATCGGATACCATACCAATTGCTTGGATGCGTTTGAAAGCCTCGAGATGACTTGCAGAAAAAATGCTTTCTAGGTTTGTTTTTCTTGTGTCTCTGTAACAAATGGTCCATTTATTGATGGGCGAACGACGGGGATTGAACCCGCGCGTGGTGGATTCACAATCCACTGCCTTGATCCACTTGGCTACATCCGCCCCTACCCCCGCACAGGGTTAAGTCTCTATCTATGATCAGATCCTTTCCCCCATATGACCGCTCTCAAAGAGAAGTTTTTTCCTATACTATAGTTGCAAATCTATTGTTGTGTTTTGGAATTAGGGGAAGCAAAGCTTCAACAAGTAGAAGCTTCCTGGCAAAGCTTCAAACAAAGAGGTTGGGCTGTTCACTTCATTGATTTGACTTCACTTTACTTAAGATTAAAGATAGGGGCCGGGCGGGCAGTGAAGGCTCGTTTAGTAGACAGCAAGCTACGGCTTTGACGAGCAGCAAGCACC